AGCGCTCATAAATATCGACAGATTTTTTCGAAGCCGAAAGAAATATGAATAATGAATGAAAACAGTGGGTTGATTCAGTGTTCCAATTTCATCTATATCCAAATCCAATTTTAATATCAGAATTTTAATATCAGAATAGTAGATAAAGTTATGATTCAATGGGTTAGGTCCACTTACTTTTTCCTTTGTTAATTTAGAATCTAATCTTTACAATTGATTTAGTTGGACTAATATCAAATAGGAAAATTTGGTGATTTAAGAACCAACTTATCATTATTTAGTATAAATATAATAATATAGAATTAGTATAATATAAAGTATAATATATAATAAATATAATGAAATAAATATAATGAATATAGTGTTCAACTTTCTAATTTCTAACTAAAAAAAAATTACTATGCTATAAATTAAATCATTAGAATATTAACTTAATTTTATTCTAATTCTAAGTTATTTAGAATTTCTAATTGCTTGAATTTTAAAATTTATTATTTAGAGTAGAGTTTCTTACTTTGTTTATTACAAATATCAACAATATCCCAATTCTCCCTTCAAAGTAAGAATACTGTCGCTGCAGTTTTATGAAAAAAAGGTCAAAGCAAGAAAAAGAAAGAAGCCCCTTATCAGATTTGAACCGATGACTTACGCCTTACCATGGCGTTACTCTACCACTGAGTTAAAGGGGCTCATTTGATTCAATTCTTGAATGAGCCAGCATACAGGTAAGATATATCTATAGAAATAGACTCCAAATCATAAAGTCAATATACATAAAAAATATATAATTATAATATAAATATATTAAAAATATATATATAATATATATGATAAAATATATATGATAATATATATATAATATATAGAAATATATAATATATAGAAAGAATATAAATATAATTAAGTATATTTAACTATATAATAAAGTATATTAAAGTAAATAAATGAAGTAAACAAATCTATAGTATAATAAAAGCAATTGATTCATAAACGAGAAATTTGATCTACCTAGTGAATGGATTTAGACTAAACTAGTGAATATAGTAAAAATGGGTAAACAAAGGTTTATTGATATTGAATTTGATCAATGCAATGAATTGTTTCAAAACCGAACCCCTTTGCTTTGAATTGACCTGACCGCGATCATAACCAAATTAATTTGATTGATACATATAACTAAGAATTCAATACGAATTCATGATATTTCATCGAATCACTGATGAAAAGATTCTATTTGTCCCCCGAAACAAATTATTAAAAAATTGATAACTTGTTGATACTTATCCATCTTCTCATTTCTCAGATTTGTGGATTTTTCATTTCTTAATTTACCGGTTTAGAGTCAGATATAGATATGCCTATCTATCTTAACAAACAACGGAACGGAGTGATGAATCAATCAATCAAAGCGAAGAAATGGGATTAAGCCCCCTGTTTCGGCGGACCAATTAATTCCCTGAAAGAATCTTTCATATTATTTTTATTCTTAATTTCTATTTAATTTTTTTCTTTTATCTTTATATTCTAATTAAAATGAATAATGGCAATTAGAATGAATGATTCATGAATCTAAATCACAAATCAAAAAATTCTATGGAATCATATAAAAGACGGAAAAATCTTTCGAATCGAGTCCTACCATTTAGTTATATTGACAATTTCAAAAAACTATTGATATTATGAGCATAGTATGCTGATGGTCAGGTAAACGTGCCCCCATCGTCTAGCGGTTCAGGACATCTCTCTTTCAAGGAGGTAACGGGGATTCGACTTCCCCTGGGGGTAGGGTATTACGAAAGGAAGTTGATCGGGGATTCTTACTAAATCTATATCTATAAATCTAGAATTTATTCTTCCTGGGTCGATGCCCGAGTGGTTAATGGGGACGGACTGTAAATTCGTTGGCAATATGTCTACGCTGGTTCAAATCCAGCTCGGCCCAATAATTCACAGATCCGCCATGAAATGATATAACTCCTGGGCTCTGCTCTTTCTAAATGCCTGATACGAAAAAAAGTAAAAATTCTGAATATTTCTTTCGGTTTGTTAGTTCTTTGATTTTATTTGCTTTTTTCCCACAAATTTGGATCTTGTGGATAATCTAGATTCATATTAGGATTTGGAACTAGAAAATTTAAGATTAAAGAGTAATGGAAAAAATACCCTTTTTCGTTGAAAGAAAATTCATTGATAATGAATTTTCTTTTGATTTGAAATAAGAAAAAGATGACTAGTAATTTGTGCCTTTAGTATATATCTATGTGGATATCAATATACCACTCGCGTCTATGGTACAACGCGGCGATTCCAATCTAAAATCAAAATAGTCAATAGAAAGGGTTTGAATGAAACCATAAATCATAAAAATATGTAGATTGTAACTTTATTTCATTTCTCTGGGATTGTAGTTCAATTGGTAAGAGCACCGCCCTGTCAAGGCGGAAGCTGCGGGTTCGAGCCCCGTCAATCCCGATGGATACAAACAAATCCAATCCAATAAAAAAAATCCAATAAAACTGTCAATTAATCTCTCCATTTTCTGGAAAAGGAGGATAATATAGAAGAATTTCATTCCCAAAGGAGGTCTTTAATTTCTATTTATTATATTTATTCGATTTATTTTCGTTTTCATCAAAGCAAATGTAAAAATTTCCATTTCTTCACCTAGTACTGATGGATAAAGACCTATGTAGATTAGTACAATTATTAGGAATGTCATATTCGGGATTTCAAGAGATACCCCATGAGTTTGGCTTTTTTGATTACTCCCGACCCCAGTCCAAAATTGAATCGAGTGCCATAGGTTTCTCGCTAACATATGCCCAAATGTAATTTTTATTTGTACGATACAAAATGAATTCAATTTTTTTGATGAAATTTTTTTAATTAGAAAAAAGTATCTTCTTTTTTGGATCCGATTTTGTGTAACCTTAATTACTAATTTTAATTTGAAACAATTTATCTCATTCAAAATTTACACTGAAGTTTTTATATATTATATGCATCCCATTACTAATCCAAGAAAAAGGATCTTTATAAAATAAAGATAAAAAAGGACCCCCTTAGAGAGGGAAATGAATAATCTTTTGTAGGTTTAAGGATTTCTGCCGAAGAAAAAATAAACTCTAAAATAAAAGAAGTGAATTCGGTAGTATATTCGATCTTTTTTTTATACTCTAACTTGTCTTTATCAAACCTTTTTGTTTTTCAATAAGATTAGATTATTAACAAAAAGGAGTTTAGAACTTAACTCTCCTTCCCCTTTTTGCTTCTATTGTTTGTTTGGGTTTGTTTGTAACCAATGTAAGTTAAGGGCAGTTAGATAATACTGATTGTATAAGGAAGCCATTATACAAAAGAAAAAATGTAAAAGAATAATAAATCAAAATAAAATAATCAAGTAAAGAAATTCTCGATTTCATTGGTGGATCAGGAATCCTTTTTTTGATTCGATATGGATAAAAGATCTTTCTATGTTATACTATTTAATTCTCGACAACGAAGCGATTTGATAACTAAGATATTGTTATTCATGATATTGATCCGATTCAATATCATCGAGATGAAATTCATCCCATTGAATTTAGAGACGAAAGATTTATCATCTCTATGGGATTAAATCCCGAGTTATTGTGTGAAGTCTAGAAAAATGAAAGGATGAAATTATGGAAGTAAATATTCTCGCATTTATTGCTACTGCACTGTTTATTCTAGTTCCTACTGCTTTTTTACTTATAATATACGTAAAAACAATTAGTCAAGCTAATTAATTTGAATGATCCCCCTTGACTTCTTAGTTCTTAATTAATATCAATAATTAAACAAAAATAAGGATTCTTATTTTGTGAAAGGAAAGAAGCGGACTAAAATCAGCAGTATTCTATGAGATCCGGTAGTATGGTAGAAAGAAATCTAGATTTCTTTCTACCATACTACCGGATCTCATCTTCATATGTATATATCTGGATATCCATTATCCATATGTCATATAAATAAAGTCTCAATTTTTTCGTTGATTTGTGTTAATTCCAATTAATCTGAAATAGTTGAAAGGCGCCTCTGACTCTTACGATTCTAATTCCTATCCCTAGATTTCAGATTATTTTCAATATGAATATGAATCCCGAAATTATTTAATATAGATATAATTGAATATATCTATAAAAAAAGACTAGTTTGAGTATAACTATATTAATAAAGGAAAACCCATTTTTTAGCATTCCAAAGAAGTAATTGATGGAGCAATTGATAGATTATCTAAGGAAAGGAGTTTTATGAAAACTTTTTGGATTTTTATATGTTGACTAAACAGATTAGTAAACCCCGCCGATTTTTAATCTTGGAATCATGATATCAACCGAGTCAAGTCAATAAAGTAGAAAAAATATAATATGAATTGTATTTCTCAAATAATCAAACAAATACTAAACTAAGCCTTAAGTGCACAGTATGTGATTTCTTCAAGAAAATATCTTAGTATACCGTTGAAGAACCAATATCTCTATCTTATTTCCCATCAAAAAAGATAACTTTTAATAACTAATATAAAGAATTACTCTCTTTTCTCTTTGACTTTGAACAGAAACAAATAAAAAGTAAAAAGGGTTGTGCTGTTTTCATTGTCCATATAGAACTCTAGTAAGAGTCGGTTTATTGAAATGAAATAGAAAATTTAAGAAGAATTCGGTTGGAACAAAAATAAATGATAGGAAATTGGTATTCCTTTTACTTTCAAAATATGAACGTGGAACTCATTAAAATATCTGTTTGATTATGATTACTAAGGGTATTATTCAGATATTTTTTTATTATTTCTAGAATAAATTACTCCATTCGAATCTAATATAATTTTGAAATTAAGATATTTTGAATTCAATTCTTTAAATAAATTCAATTTAATTGAAAAGTTTTTCGAGAACGATCAATTAATATAATTCCATTTCTCAACTCAATTAGTAGTACCCCTATAGTCCACTTCTTCCCCATACTACGAGTGAAAGGGAAAATGTAAAGACTACCATTAAAGCAGCCCAAGCGAGACTTACTATATCCATGTGAATTATGTCCCTTATCTATATGAATATGACGAAATTTTTCCATTATTGTTCACTAATAATAGTAGAATCGCTAGCGTAGAGTCAAAAAAAGTATTTTGTCCAATACCTTTAATGAAGATGAAACAATAAAAAAAATCCAAAGTAGGTAAGTGTAAGAAGTTCTTGGATGATTGTTTATGGAACGGGGAAAGATTAAGCACAAAGAAACTCTGCAGCAACGCTTTTAGAAGTCTTACTAAGATGCAAGAAGAAGAATAATAAAAACTAGTCTTATTGCTCTTCATTAAATCAAAAATAGAAACCAGCAAGAAACTATCAAGAGTCCTTTTCCTATGCATACTTCTCTAAATTGAACAAGTTATATCAGTAAAAGTAAAACGGAATAAGATATTTAGCGCCTTTTTTTTTGATCAGGCGACACCCGGATTTGAACTGGGGAAAAAGGATTTGCAGTCCCCCGCCTTACCACTCGGCCATGCCGCCAAGGCGATCGAAAATAGACTAAAATACCCCCCCTTATTTTTTTGTAGTAAACCTCTTTTTTACTTGCATCTTGAATCCCATTTTTTTAATCTTAATCCCCTTCCTAAAATAACAAAAAGAATACCTTCCTTTTTTTGGATTGTATCCAGCCCTTCGATTCATTTTGTTATAGTATGGCGAAATATACATTATCTTCTTTCTATTGACTATTGAAAGGAAAAACGAAATTTGAATTTTCAGTCCATAATTCTGGACAAATTTGAACCATTAACTATTGACTGTGAATTCATGAACGATTCTTAGATTTGAATTTGAATCTCAATTTTTCCTTAAAAAAAATACTTCTCAATTTCAATTATAACAACAATTATAAGTATATGTAAACCCCAGAAAAGTTATTTTTTTACACGAATAGCTAATCTAATCGGATATCTTATCTGTCTATGATTCCTATTGGAAATTTTTCTAGAGCACGACATGTGCTGTCCACAATAAAACTGCAATAAAAAGAGAGATATATATCGTATATATAGATCATTATATCCACATATCTTTAATAAAGCCTTCTTCTGCACTTCAACATATTATACGAATTCTATATATAAAATAAAAAAATAGATAAAAAACTCTTCTGTGCGAATCATTTTTTCTTTAACTAAAAAATGAAATACACGACAATAAGCTACGTACTAAAACTAAACTAATCAACTTGAATATTGTTTCGGATTATTGGGCTTCTTTATCTCATCGAAGAGATCAAATCCCGAATACTTTAATATTTTATTTATTTTACTGATATTTAATTGTATTGGAATATGTAATGTAATATCATAATAGTGGGAGAAAATTGAATGTGGTAGAAATTGAATCACTTTTTGTTTTGTTATACAAAACAAAATTTCATAAGTCTAAGTTAAAGTTAAGTGGAATTTCGCAACTATTTCCCAGTTGTATCTGTTACAAATTCCAATTTGAGTATAAAATTCTCTTTATTTCTCTGTTTATGCGCATTTCATACATTCCATACCATATTCATATATGGAGTTAAATAAAATTTTATGTGATTCTGTAAACAGAATAGAAATTTCATCATTGCCGGACGATCTATATAATTGAATTTAAAGAACGATCCAATAATGGAATTTTTTTTCACTAAATGGAGAAATTCAAAATGCTTGGGGATGGAAATGAGGGAATGTCTACAATACCAGGATTTAATCAGATACAATTTAAAGGATTTTGTAGGTTTATTGATGAGGGCTTAACAGAAGAACTTAATAAATTTCCAAAAATTGAAGATACAGATCAAGAAATTGAATTTCAATTATTTGTCGAAACTTATCAATTAGTAGAACCTTTAATAAAAGAAAGAGATGCTATATATGAATCACTCACATATTCTTCTGAATTATATGTATCCGCAGGATTAATTTGGAAAAACATTAGAGATATGCAAGAACAAACAATTTTTATTGGAAATATTCCTCTAATGAATTCCTCGGGAACTTCTATAGTAAATGGAATATACAGAATTGTAATTAATCAAATATTGCAAAGCCCAGGTATCTATTACCGGTCAGAATTGGACCATAACGGAATTTCGGTATATACCGGTACTATAATATCCGATTGGGGCGGAAGAGTAGAATTAGAGATTGATAGAAAAGCAAGGATATGGGCTCGTGTGAGTAGGAAACAGAAAATATCTATTCTAGTTCTATCATCAGCTATGGGTTCGAATCTAAAAGAAATTATAGAAAATGTGTGCTACCCTGAAATTTTCTTGTCTTTCCTGAATGATAAGGAGAAAAGGAAAATTGGGTCAAAGGAAAATGCCATTTTGGAGTTTTATCAACAATTTACTTGTGTAGGCGGAGATCCGGTATTTTCTGAATCCTTATGTAAGGAATTACAAAAGAAATTCTTTCAACAAAGATGTGAATTAGGAAGGATTGGTCGA